TTGAAAGTTATCACTTAGTAAGTTTCCATACCAAGGCTCAATCCAATTAAGTCCGTAGCGTCTACCAATTTCGCCATATCCCCCCCCTCTTTATTTGTTTTAAGATTAAGATCTTATTATTATGTCATGCCCTTTTTTTCTTTCATTTTTCTTCTACCGGAACTGTAGAATTCATTAGATACTGATTCCTGTAAAAGTCTTTCTTTCCTCTTATTTTCCTCTTTTTTTATTTGATTTCTTATCTATTCTCTTTCATCTCTATCGTAGAACCCTATTTGGTCTAATCAGAAATGCTTCTATCATTTCTGTATCCACAATTCAATATGGATGTATATATATAGCATATTTTTTCTCTATTATACCATATTTTTCCTATATGCCTCTCCTTCTATCATTTTGATCATGCAATTTGGAATACTCGAAGGGTCAATTTTTTTCTTTTAATTCTTTATCTTTTACATTATATATATATATTATTTATTTTCTACATTCATATTAACATTCATATTAATTCTGAATAACTAAGAATGAAAAGTTAATAGCTAAGATTCTTGCAGTTTACTAAATTCCTATGGATGTACAATTTATGTTATGCGAGCCCGCTTAGCTCAGAGGTTAGAGCATCGCATTTGTAATGCGATGGTCATCGGTTCGACTCCGATAGCTGGCTTTTTTCTATTTGTTTGAGTTTTTACGTGATTGATAATGTCTTTTTGAAATTAAAGTGAAAAGACTTCCTTCTTTTTTTCCAAAGGTTACCGATTATTATGTCGTAGGAATGTCAAGTTCTAAAGAATTGTTAGAGTAGTGAAATCTCCGCAAAACAAATCAAGAAAAAGAAAAGGACCCTTTTCTTTTTCTTTTCTTTTTCCTATATACATTCTTTGTGTATATATAAGGTATATATATATAAGGTATATATAAGAAAGTTCGAATATTAATACAATCCATCTCAGTATTCTTTATAGTATAATTCGAATACTTCAGTAGATTTGACTTCATTTATTATATTTATCCTTTAGTTCTAGTTCAGTTTGAATTTAGGTTTATGTAATTTCAATAAAATAGGGCAAATTAGGAGTATTTATGTCACGTTACCGAGGACCTCGTTTCAAAAAAATACGCCGTTTGGGGGCTTTACCGGGATTAACTAGTAAAAGTCCTAAAGCCAGGAGTGCTTTTTCGCGCTCTGGTAAAAAATCTCAATATTGTATTCGTTTAGAAGAAAAACAAAAATTGCGCTTTCATTATGGTCTTACAGAACGACAATTACTGAAATACGTTCGTATCGCCGCAAAAGCCAAAGGACCGAAGGGTCGGGTTTTACTACAATTACTTGAAATGCGTTTGGATAATATCCTTTTTCGATTAGGTATGGCGTCAACTATTCCTCAAGCCCGCCAATTAGTTAATCATAGACATATTTTAGTTAATGGTCGTATAGTCGATATACCAAGTTATCGCTGCAAACCCCAAGATCTTATTACAGTGAAGGATGAACAAAAATCGAAAGATATGATTCAAAATTCTCTTGATTCATTCCCCCAGGAGAAATTGCCAAAACATTTGACTCTTCACCCATTCCAATACAAAGGATTGGTCAATCAAATAATAGATAGTAAATGGGTTGGTTTGCAAATAAATGAATTGCTAGTCGTAGAATATTATTCTCGTCAGACTTAAACCTAACTAAAAAAAGAGGGGTTGTTCGGACAATTTTGCCCCAATCACCCAAGTCATAAGTAAAGAAATCTAAAGTAAAGTAAGGGGTTGATCGGAGGATTATCCCCCATTGATATATCATAGAATGATATGGGTATTTTCATCCCTTGCCTAGTCTTTCCAGAGAAATTCGGGATAAAGAATCCATATCAAGGAAAGATCGAACTCTTGGAATAAAGGTATCCGTTATTATGTGATTTGATACATTGTGGTCAGTCACATTGAGAATTTTGATGAAGGTACGGAAAGAGAGGGATTCGAACCCTCGGTAAACAAAAGCCTACATAGCAGTTCCAATGCTACGCCTTGAACCACTCGGCCATCTCTCCTACATAATGATTATGGCCCAGAAAGCGAGTGAATCGCGAGTCATTTCTATTAGATTAGATGTTGGATAGGTACAGTACCCCCTATTCATTCTAACTAGAAAAAACTCTAAAAAACTCTAAAAATAGAATAGAAACCTTTTAATCAAAACAAAAAAACATTATCTTTATACTTTATACTCCCAAGGAAATGCTTTTTTGTTGTTTTTATGAAAAAGTTTTTCATAAAAACAATACAATATAGATATATATCTATCAATAAAGATATATATCTATTCATGTTTGCGAAGATGGCCTTCCTCTCTTTTTCTGATATCTATACTGGCTTAAATCAAGGGATTGGAACAAATCGAACGGGCGGTCTATCTATCTTTTTTTTTATGAGTTAAGTCCGTTTTTATGTTATTTCGTACTCTACAATTACTTTTTTGTGGGATCGTTTTCTCCCGAGAGGTAATTAAAAGGAATTAAAAAGTGGATTGCTACCTATGCCTAGATCGCGGATAACTGGAAATTTTATTGATAAGACCTTTTCAATTGTAGCCAATATATTATTACGAATAATTCCGACAACTTCAGGAGAAAAAGAGGCATTTACCTATTACCGAGATGGTGTGATTTGATTTTTTTTTTATTGACCACTGTCAAGTCTTAAGAGAAAGGCACATTGGCCGGGATAAAAAGATTTGAAAGAGCTCTACGCTTGTTGAAGGTGAAGTTTCTAAAAAAACAATTCCTTCTGTCGTGTATCCTCTTGATTAATGCAGCCTCAAATGCTTCAATTGTCGATTAGAGCATTGAGCGAAAGGTTACGCCTATGGCTTGGGTTATGTATTTCCGATTAACCCTACTCCTACTTTATTAGTACCAATAGGCGGCATAAAGGAAGAAAAGAAGCACTACGCTTAGGAATCAACAAAACGAAACCTTTGTTAGAAATTATCCCTTTTCCTTATTGGGATCGGGACTAAGAAGAATGGTTGGGACAACGAATATCCATCTCATTCGTACTTTGGATACCCGTATAGCCATCGAAGACTGTTGAAGTGACTAATTTCTAGAAATTTAAGGGGCGTTGAGGACAAAGAAATTGTTGGAGTTAACTTAACATTTTTATGTAGTACCAACATGTTTGATGTTAAGACAAGACCTTTTGCCGGAAGGTTGGCTAGAAATTTCTTGTAAAAACACTAGTCCCGTTCAGTTTATAATGAGAATATTTCACTCTTTTTTCCTTTTTGGTATTAGGCTAGTCTCATTATGCACATAAAGGAGGAGCCGTATGAGATGAAAATCTCATGTACGGTTCTGGAACGGAGATTCTTTGAATCGAATGACGACCGTAACGGATGTCTGCTCAATCCGAAGGAAATTACGCGGAAGCTTTACAGAATTATTATGAAGCTATGCGACTAGAAATTGATCCCTATGATCGAAGTTATATACTCTATAATATAGGCCTTATTCACACAAGTAATGGAGAACACACAAAAGCCTTGGAATATTATTTTCGGGCACTAGAGCGAAATCCCTTCTTACCACAAGCTTTTAATAATATGGCCGTGATCTGTCATTACGTGCGACTATCTCTACTATAGAAAGAACAGAAAGAGAAAAAAAATCTACTAGTAAAAAAAAGAGGCTTTCTACATATGCATCGTCCAAAACAACGATTTTTATCAGCTGTAGAAAAGAAAGAAACTTCATAGAAATCGAAATATGAAGAAATATGCCGCGATACTTTATTCTATGGATAAAGGATCTAATTGATAGAGGAAGCACCGTAAAGATCAATTAGCGAGATTTTTGGTCGATACAATAAGAACTGCTTACCTATGTCATAATATGAGACAAAAGTTCGGAATCCACTTATGTAACGGAGTTGGCCCCCTGAAAGATTAAGCAGCGGTGTAGCATCAGATCCCAAAGATAGTAAGTCTTTTCTTTCTTATGAGGGAAGGTCTTTTTCAAAAATTCTATAGAAATTGATATATGAAATCGGGATAGTTACCTTTCAAAAAATTCGAATGAAAATATAAAAATTTCGAATGATAGTAGAACGCCTATGCGTTATTCTGTTGAAGGTGGGAGAAAAGATAAAACGGATTATTAAGCAAATACAAATTCAAGTTTGAAACTCATGTAATTAACTTCTTTTGATTAACTAAAAAAAAAAAAAGGGATATCAAAAGAGTTGACTGCTGAGCCGTATGAGGTAGGAAACCCTCAAGTACGGTTCTAAGGGAAGGAATTGACTGGCCTATTCCGACCGAGGAGAACAGGCCATTCAACAGGGAGATTCTGAAGTTGCGGAAGCTTGGTTCGATCAAGCCGCGGAGTATTGGAAACAAGCTATAGCACTTACTCCTGGAAATTATATTGAAGCGCAGAATTGGTTGAAGATCACAAGACATTTTGAATAAAATATTCGAATAAGATAAGAGCATTCCCTTTCTATTTCTTTATTTTTTTTTCTAATTCTTATTAATTATTATATATTATTTATATATTATATTTTAATTATTATATAATATTTTAATATATATATATAATTCAATTTTTTTATTGAATATTCTTCTATTTTAGAATATTCAATAAGTTTGAGTATTTGTTAGATTTTGATATTGCTTATCATTCTATGATATTGCTTATCATTCTATGATATAGCTTATCATTTTCTAATGTATATTTAGATAATGTAATGAATTTCGTCTAATTTATTGTTTGTTGTCCCCATTAATCAAATAAAACGAATCATTTGTATGGGAAAACGCAATTAAAGAATTTTATGAATTTCATTATACCCCTTCTAAGATTGTTCCGTTTGTCTGGTATTTCATAGGAATAAAATGTAGGAATAAAATGAAAATAAAAGGATACATAGATGCAGACAGTAGAAAGTAGAAAGTAGAAAATAGAGATTTTCTTTCATTTTAGAGATTTTTTTCTGTT